TTCCTCATTTTCCTGAATACTTTCATTTTTCAATTAGCCAACCAGATCCTTTTACCAAATTCAACGTTAGCCAGATTAGTCAATGTTTATATGTTTCGATGCAACAACAAGATGTTATTTGTAACAAGTAGTTTTGTTGGTTGGTTAATTGGTCACATTTGTTTCCTTTTATTCACGAAAAGATTATTCGACTGGATACGGATCTATCTTTTGAGTAGATCTAAGAAGGAACTTGTGTCAGCATTGGATAAGTATATTTATAAGTACCTTGGGGCAAAATTTCAGGTCCGTTTTTCACACTTTCAGTACCGTGTGTCAGAATTGAATAAGTCCATTAAGTCAGAATTGAATAAATACAAAAAGAAGATTTATCAGTACCTTGTTAGGTCCCTTGGGGAAGAATTTGAATTCCTTATGCGAACCTTTCAGTGGGTTGTGTCAGAAATTCAGTACTTGCTGTTAATAAACTTGAGGAGAAACACGGGTCGGTTCGTGAATATTTTCTTATTTGTTACCTGTGCCTACTATTTAGGCAGAATACCTTTATTCATTTTTCCACATCCACTGACAAGCGTCCAAGCCCCACAACTGCAACCAAATTGGTTAGCCAGACAAGGCCGAGAAGCTGACACTTACTGGGAGGACGAGGACGAGGAAGAGGAAAAGGAAGAGGAAAAGAAAGAGGAAAAGAAAGAGGAGATTGCACGAAAAAAAGTGCTATTCAAAGAAGAAATTCCTCCCACGCGTTTGGGAGCGGATCTGGATGAAGAAAAAGATCAAAAAGCACCCATAGTGGTGGAAGGCATTTTAGCGGCCGATTTTTTTCAGTTTCAATGGACTCGTCCAGTACGATACATAAGCAATCAACACTTTTTTGGGGCTGTAAGAAAGGAAGCTTCACAATATTTTTTTGATACATGCCGAAGTGATGGAAAAAAAAGAATATCTTTTACAGATCCTCCAAGTTTTTCTAGTTTTAAGGAACTGACGAAAGGGATGATATCTTCGTCCACAGTAGAAAGACTCTCCTTTGATAAACTAGACAAAGATTGGCTTTATAAGAACAAACAAAGACAAAACAACTTAAATAACGAGTTTATAAAGAGAATTGAGGCTCTAGACACGGGATTTCTTTTTCTAGATATACTCGACAAAAGGACTCGGGTTTGTATTGAGAAAATGAACGAAACCTGCCTCTGCCTACCAAAAAGGTATGATCCTTTGTTGAATGGGCCCTCTCGTGGAAGAATCAAAAAGTTTAGAAAAGTAATCGAGGATCCCGAAGAAAAGGAGAAAAGCGAAGAAAAGGAGAAAAGCGAAGAAAAGGAGAAAAGCGAAGAAAAGGAGAAAAGCGAAGAAAAGGAGAAAAGCGAAGAAAAGGCACCGAAAAGCAAAGAACAGGAGAAAAGGGAAGAAGAGGCACGTCTACGCGAAGAAGCACGTCTACGCGAAGAAGCACGTCGACGCGAAGAAGCACGTCTAAGCGAAGAAAGGGCACTTCTTCAATTGGGTGAATTTCGTGAAAAAGTCTACAATGTAATTAAATCTCGTAAATCTAGTGGAAGAAAAAAGAATGCAATGCAATCTCGTCGAAGAAAAAAAAATGGAACTACAAAATCTCGTGAAAGAATCGACGATGAACCTACAGAATCTCAACTTAAGCAAATCCTTGCTCTAAATCAAATTCATGAGACCCTTTTGCCAGGTTTCATTTTCGAGTCCCCAAAATTTGAAGAGAGAATGTTCGCGATACTCAAAAGTAAAACACTAAAACTAAGAGCAGAAGGAAAATTATATTATAATCCTTTGGCAAAATTTTTTTCTAAGCCTTGGGAAAAAGGGGGGGGAGGCATTGATTGGAACCAGCGAAAACTAAAAAAGCTAAAGCAACTAAGGACTTATAAAGTGGGAGAAAGTGTGGGACGAGCGCACATCGGTCAACGCGTCCCTCGCTGGTCATACGTATTACTCCGCGAGGTCGCATACGACCTGGGCGAACCCTTTGTGACCAAGCGGGGAGATAATGAGTGCTTTGATATTATATCAGCACAATACAAATATGAAATTATTTTGAATCAGGATACTCAAAATTTACTTATCAAAAATCTTTCTAAAGATAGTAATAAGATTGATCCGGAGATTGCTAAAGAGATTAATGAGAAGGTTAAGAAGGATTTGATCAAGAGTGGGGGAGACCCTTATAGTATTGACTTTGAGAAAAGCCTTGCTCATGTTCACGTTGGCAGCCTCATCACCAATATCGAGTGGAAAACCGAGAATAAGGACGTGTGGAGGACCTCCTTGAGAGCGGTGCGCGACCAATTTTGGCATCAGGATGACATCAAAGGTGTTGCGAGCGTCCTAAGGCGTAAAAACGGAGTTGTTGTAAGACAGATTGAAATGTTTCCGCATTCCCCTCTTTTTTTGGGCTTCTTAAAAAGTACACTGTCTAGTTCTTTTAGGGTAGTGAAACCCCTTGTTTTGAAAATGCAAAATTTGCTGCATAGGTTTGGAATCAAAAAAGGGGACCTTTTCACTCTTAAGGGACCTAAGAAAGAACAGACAAAAACAAAAAGGAAGACAAAAGGGAAGACAAAAAGGAAGACAAAAAGGAAGACAAAAAGGAAGATAGACGAAAAAAAAAGCAAAGCATTGAAAGAACGGAAAAAATTGAAAAGAATCAAAAAAGAGAAAATCGAACTAGACCCCGAAGAAGAGCTGTTCCGGATGGATGGAATAGATGCATGGAATGAGCTTTATTATGGGCTAGGAGTAAGAGGTATCGTATTAATTTTTAACTCCTATTTTAGAAGATATATTGCATTGCCTTTAGCGATAATAGCTAAAAATATTGGTCGTATCTTATTTTTGCAGCAGCCCGAGTGGGCTGAGGATAGAAAGGACTGGGAAAACGAGACTCATCTTTTATGCAACGATGACGGTTTTGCTATAGGCGTCATATCCATCAGCAACTTTCCGGAGGAATGGTGGGAATACGGTCTTCAGGTCAAAGTTTTATGGCCTTTAGAGTTGAAACCTTGGCACACAGCGGATGATAGACAAAGGATAACCAACGATTATGCTTTTATAAGGTCTTTCTGGGGACTAGCTGACTATCCTTGGGGTGGTGCCCGACCCAACCGTTCCTTTTCCATTTTTTGGGGGCCCATTTTTAACGAACTAGGCAAAAAAAGTCAAAGATTAGCAGCAGAAAAATTGGAAGGGAGCGCCTTTCGACTTATAAGAAGCGTTTTCAACCAAAAAATAAAGCAAAATTTTGTTAGAGTTCTAGGAAACCAAAAAGAAAGCATAAAACGGCTTAAAGAAAGCATAAAACGGCTTAAAGAAAGGGTTCTAGTTCTAAAAAGCACAATTTTGAAAATAATAAAAAAAAATACAAGATTGAAAGGGATAGGAGTAGATGAATCGAGTGAAACTCAAAAAGAAAAAGATTCTATAATCAGCAATGAGATAATTCATGAATCATTTAGTCAAATTCGATCTACAGCTTCTACAAATTCAGAAGAAAAAATACAAAATCTGATTAATAGAACAAGCACAATCAAAAATCAAATAGAAAGAATTACAAAAGAAAAAAAAAAAGTAACTCCAGGACTAAATAATAGTCCTAACAACAAAAAGCAAAATAATAATGTAGAATCACCAAAAAATATTTGGAAAATTGTAAAAAGAAGAAATGTTCGATTAATAAGTAAATGGAATTATTTTCAAAAAATTTTCATTGAAAAAATATACAAAATATACCTAGATATCTTTCTATGTATCATTCAGATTCCTAGAATCAATTTAACAAAAAAATTTTTTGAGAAAGACTTTTCCAATACTGAAACAAATCAAAAAAGAATTACCTTTAGTTCGACTATAAAAAATATAAATAAGCGGAAGTCACAGATTGTTCCGAAATTTGCTTCCTTGCCAAATTTATCTTCCCTGTCACAAGCATATGTATTTTACAAATTATCACAAACCCTAGTTAGTGATAAGTTAAGATCTGTTCTTCAATATCGCGGAACGTCTTTTTTTCTTAAGACTGCAATAAAGGATTCTTTTGAAAGACAGGGAATATTTCATTCCGAATTAAAGCATAAGAAACTTCGAAATTTTGGAACGAATCCATGGAAAAACTGGTTAAGAGGTCAGTCTCAATACAATTTATCTAAGGTTCATTGGGAGCGAGTAGGCGCACAAACCTGGCGAAATAAAGTCAACCGACGCCATACGCCTCAAAATAACGATTTAAATAAAGGAGATTCATATGAAAAAGACCCATTACTTCATTCCAAAAAACAAGATGATTCTGAAGTATATTCATTAGTAAGAAATCAAAAAACTAAGTTTCAGAAAAACTATAAATATGATCTTTTAGCATATAAATACATTTCTTCTGAAACTAAGAAGGACTCCTCTATTTCTAAATTGCCATTACAAGTAAATAAGAGCCAAGAGATCGACTTATTTGATATACCAGAGGAGATTGTTTTCAAGACTTATTTCAAGGATTGTATACTAGACAAGAAGTTTCTAGACAAGCTTTATCGAGACAATACTTATCTACACAATTATCTAGACAATACTTATGTAGACAAGGATTATCACAAGGATTATCTAGACAAGAGTTTTCTAGACAAAGTTTATTTCAAGGATTCTCTAGACCAGCTTTATCTAGAAAAGGATTATTACAAGGATTATCTAGACGAGGTTTATCTAGACAAGAATTCTCTAGACAATTATCTAGACAAGGTTTATATGTCTCTGAAAAAAATGCGAAAGAAAAAACCTGAAAGAAAATATATGGACTTTGATTGGAAGTTTTTCGAAAAATATCTAGTCAATTTGGAGGCTGGGAAAAAGATCGACCCTAACCATAATACAAATACTAAGATTGAGACTCAGAATTCTCAAATAATTGAGAATGCAAATTCTGAAATAATTGAGAATGAGAATTCTGAAATAATTGAGAATGAGAATTCTGAAATAAT